GATCCCTCATTCCACTAATCCGTTGTTACTTTACTGATTCATTCAAGGCAAAGACTCCCTCTTTGTCTTATTAGCGCAGGTGTTCGTCAACGATGAAAGCCGCTTAAGACTCGAAGGGCTAGGCCCCCGGGAGGGCTTTCAGGGACTGGGTAGGGTGGATTATAGAGCTAGGGGCTAAGGTTTGTCCATTGGGATTGGGCATGGACGACTGGGCCAGCATTGATGAAAAATGACAAAAGAAAAACTTCTCCCATCGCATCATTAACCGGTGTAGGATTAAAGATCAGGTCCAGGATTCGAGTCAAATCGACCTTCCCTCTCATCTCAGGGTGAGGCAAGGAATTCAAGCAAATGTTCGTTCTTCAATCTCTCGGCTGCTCAAGAAGTTGGACTAGCTGCTCCTCCGACCCGGAGTGGATTCTAGTGGAAGGGCAGAGCAAAGCCTTGCAGTAGGAAGGTGTTCGTTGCTGGGACGGGTTCAAACTGGACTGAAGGGAGGAGGAATTCAATAGTCCTCTCTTCCTGGGGATTCATCACTGGCTAGGGCTTTCGAATCAAAGCATGGGCATCTGCAACTAAGAGGGAGCAGTAGATCGTCGATGGAAGAGCCATGTCAGTAAACTTCTATTGGGACTTCTATGGATTATGGATTCGACTAGAGGGACTCCTAGCAGCAAACTAGTATAAAGGGCCCCCGCAGGAGCCGCCAGCCGGATCGACCAACAAATGATAGGCCAGAGGGATGGGCTCCTTCGACTAATCAGTGATCCCTGGGCCTACCTAACACAGATGTCCCTGAAATAGGGGATTGGTTGATCGGAAAGCTCGGGCAGGAGTAGGACATTCCATACAATTCCGATTCGCTAGCCTCTCAACATTTTTTCATCGGGGTGAATTCTAAGGTTCCTTATTCCGGTTGTAAAGCGGAAGAAGAGGGAGAAGGGGCACAGCCCCACCAGCAGCCCACGTTTCCGACCCGAAAGGAATTGCAAATGAAAGAAGAATCTGTGTGTACTATCCATGGAGTGGAGTGACTATTCTGAATCTCCTCTTCTCTATCTCCCCCTTTTTTACCTTCGGCTATTACCGGCCCAACATTGGATTTGTTTGAAAACAATACAACCAAGGTGGCGTTCATTCAATCAAAGCTTTTATGCCCTAGCACTAATGACTCTCTTTGGAAAGAAAGGAATGCAGGGAACAAGTCTTTCCTTTCCACTGGTTCTTGAAAGCTCTCAATCCCCGCCCATATTGATTCTCCCTCTCGCATCGGTTCTGCATCAGATAATGAGCCCATGCGCAAACTTTATCTTTTATTGTATTGGCGCCCGGTAGGTAGGCTATTAGATTGAGTCGAAAGCCTACCGGTTCCGATTCGAGCGAGAGCCCAAACGGGGGAGGCGAGAACATCTTGATCGAAAGCTCCACTGTTCTGAATAGTGAGAAAGACTTTTTCAAATTTGATCAAATTGATCGATCATTTTTGAATATCTTAGGTGGGCCAACCGACCGACCGAGTTGGGCTGGGCGTCCATGTCACAGAACCTTTCTCTAGCCAAGAATCCCATTATTGATCGAATCGAGGCGGATCCAATTCATTGGCAAATGAAAAATCTACCCTCAGAAAAACCTAGAAAAGAGGAAGAGTCACTAAGACAAGAGCTAGGTAAGCAAGCAAGAAGGAGAGGCTAGAAAAGGCAGGGGCTCTCCATCTCTAGGAAGATTGTGTCCAGGATCTGGTAATCTAAAGCCTTGCTTCTTCTGGTCGGCTCGTATTAGCCTGTGCTTTATTACAGGTAGTCATTCCCCCGTTCCTTTAGTCTTTTCAACGGTACTTGAATCTTAAGTCGCGGTCATGCCTCGCCCCCCGGTATAGTGACCGGTTCCTTGTTTTACCCGAATTTCATCAGTTCCAGGCTCAAGTGCCTGTTCATCCATCTTCATTCCAAAGGCGAGCATATCCATTGAGTGACTGTAACTGCTATCGTTTACAGTCAATAGTTCTTAACCAACCCTTTTTAGAGCTTTATAAAGCTTTAAGAGAGAATAGGGAGTAAGGGGGACCTTCGCTTCATTAGAAATTGGACCCGGACCTTCTTTCTTCTCCTGCGGAGCCCTGATAAAGTAACCGGCGGCAGGTTAGTACAGTTCTCCTGCTTGCGGATTTTTCCCTGCGCTGATTCAGGAGCCTTCTTCTTTCTAAAAAGAAAAAGAAAGAAAAAAGAAAAAAGAAAGAAAAAAGAGAAGAAAGGTTTGGTTACGGGAACCAACGGTGACGAAGGTTACCTACTTTCGGTGGACGTGGAGCCAACGAGTTCAGTCGAACAGCGTAACGAGTCTAAGGTTACAGAAGCGTTCGCCAACTTTGATAGGCATAGCATTGCAAGCAAATAGAGCAGAGAGCTTACCCTTTCTTTCTATTAGAGTCGTGAACTTGTTGTAGTCGGTCCTAAAGGGAGAACCTTTCTGCTTACTTGCTATATCCCCGCGTCCTTGCGCGGCTCGGCTCGTTCTTCGAGCCCTGCTTCCCCCTTCCCCCTCTCCCCGTTTACCGTCCAAAACAGGCCGTATGGAGTATAGCCAAGTGGTAAGGCATCGGTTTTTGGTACCGGCATGCAAAGGTTCGAATCCTTTTACTCCAGATTATGAACACCCGATCGGATCTGTCAAAAACGAGCTGACGACTACAGGGGAAGCGGCTGACTGCAGTCCCTGAGCCCAGCTTGTAGCAAGCCAAAAGTTTGACTTGAGCCTACTTTGCTAAGAGAAGAGAGAGAAGGAAAAGACAGACGGCAGAAAGCAATCCTTCCAACCGCGGAGTTGAACACAACACTGACTTCGGCCAGTTTCTTTCATCAATCTCCCGGCCCTTGCTTAACTCCTTGTTCCGTAAACCGGTCGCTGGTTGATCTGATCGGACCCCGGACACGCGAGAGCCCAGCCCGAGAGGAATGCATGGTTCCCCGGCGCTTCATGGGGCGGACGTTCGCAGTCCCCCTCCCTCTAATCTAAGCCTACCTCGCTCGCCCAGGCCTGCCGGCACAATAATGGAATGACGGAGCTAACCTGCTTGCTTGTGCAGGCGATGACCGCTCGGCTAGGGCGCGACAGAGGAGCTTCGAGTGACTTTTTTCTTTGCTCTTCGACAGCCCGTCACTCGAAGCTCTGCCCTTTGCTTTGCCCCGTGCTGTCTTCCTCCAGTTGCCCCCACCCAATAGGCCTGCAGTCAATTGCCCTTCTCGTTCTCATCAAACAAAAGACAATCGCCTTTTGCCGGCAAGCTAGCCTCGCCTACCTTATCTATAGGCATTTCTATCCGCCCGCGCGCGAGATCAGATCGACTACTCTACTACCATCATGCCGAATTTCTTCAATAGGACGGAAAATGAATAGCTTATTCATAATCTTAGAGGCCCTGCACCGCTGCATTCAATTGCTCTGTCATAAAGAAAGGGAAGGAAATCTTTTTTTGATCAATCGCCTGAACCTGCCTTTCTTTCTTTGCCAGGAGGGGTGGGCCAATCACTAATGGATCTCTCAACGAGAGCCTCATTCTGTCTAGAGGAAATTTCTTAGGTTTAGGTGGATCCGGTTGATTATGCGATTCGGTAGATGATTCGGAAGTTGGTTCAGCGATAGATGTAGTCGATGGGCTATAAATCGTCGAACTCCTCATTGCCCCAATCTTCCCTGTAGGCTCCCTGCTCCGCCAGCGCGACAACTGTCCGAATCATTTGACGCTTCTTCTCACTGAGCAGCCCCTCGACTTCTACTTCAGGTTCGGGGAGCTCCGGCAGGGGAACTTGAGTCTCAGCAGAACCTTCCCTTTTTTATCTCTCCTTTCCCGCGAATTTTCTCCATTTTGCTCGGTCGGGGAGCGGAGGTACCCTCGAGCGGTGGCTGGGCAGTGCTCTTTGTGGTAGCGGGGGTAGAACTCGGAAGGACACAACCCCGACCAGCCGGCCTGTACTGCTAAAGAAAAAGGGCTATGGAGATGAATGCCAGTCTTGATTTGACTAGGTTAGAGAAGATGATGGTAAGACTAATCCAATCAGCGGAAACCATATCCAAAGGCATGTCTGCAATGCGTTCGGCATTCCTCCGTAGCTCCTTTGTCACTCTACAATCCTCCTAACTTCAGTTATCCGATATTCGCCTTCATAAATCAACATCAGTCCCCAGAGAGATCCATCCGACGGTCTTTCACTCTCTCGCTTCGTCTTCCCAGCTATCCTTTATATGCAGGTAAGATCAGATCGAATGCTCATTCTGGCTTCTCTCCCACTACTCCACCCTATTTATTATTATTATTTAACTATTTTAGATTGAACAACGGACAGCTTATGCTTCTAATAGATTCCTAGCTAGCTAAGATGCTAGCCCGAGAAGTGCTCCTCGACAGATGGAATCTCCTGGGATCGAGCTAATCTTTCTTTCGCTTGTAAGAAGCATTATGCTTTGTCTACCAATTCCTTTAAGAGTTCTTACAGGAGAGCCTTAACTCCAGCTGAAAGATGAGACGAGACTCTTATTCTCCTCCCGCCCATATACCAGACCAAAATGATAAAAGAGCTTTCTCACGTCCATCTATCAGTCTTATTTCCTCCAGCTCCCTTGCTATTGTAGCAGCTCCGGCCTTTGCCTCATCTAAGGGGTCGGGGGTGGGGTTTAGAAAGAGTAAAGTTACTAGTTATGCCTGCCCGGCAGTGAAAAAGCAATCGATCGTACGACCCCTTCAAAGATCTATCTATATTTTCTTTCTTCTACAAAGAAAGAAAACTGTCAAGCAAGGAAGGCGCAGTAAAGAAAGCCTTTTTTCGATCTTGATTATAGGCCGTAGTACCTACCCGCTTTCACAGGCTTTTGAGTAAAGATAAATGGCCTTCTAGCACCTCTCCTTTCAGTCGAGTGGCTTCCTAGATAGGGAGTACGAGCGGTAGTAAATGAGAGATGGTTATTAGTAAGAATGAATCGGCTAAACGCGATTGCTAGCCTCTCCT